ATTTACCGAGCAAGCGGAAACCCTTTTGAAGGAAGCTATTCAGGAACAGATCGAACTGTTTCTACTTGAAGAACAAGCATAAATTTCTCATTCTTTTTCTTAGTACAAGAGTAATCATTGAGAGAGAAATATTTCTTATTCGAATCATTCAAAAAAGATTTCTTGGGATAGACATTCAAAAAAAATATATGGAAAAAAATTGCGTCCAATAGGATTTGAACCTATACCAAAGGTTTAGAAGACCTCTGTCCTATCCATTAGACAATGGACGCTTTTCATTCCTATTTTATTTTTTCAAATTCTTCCTTTCTCTTAAAAAAAAGATTACACGGAAAATTAATTAGGTAATAAAATTAAGGATGCATATAAAAATGGATAATGCATGTAGAATAAGGAATATAGAGCGGGTAGCGGGAATCGAACCCGCATCGTTAGCTTGGAAGGCTAGGGGTTATAGTCGACGTTGATTGATCATTTTTAACGTCTCTAATTCAAAACCGAACATGAAATTTTGCTTTCATTCGGCTCCTTTATGGAAAGTCGATGTATTCCCAGAGAAAAAATGAGATCCATAACATCTATGTCGGCTTGAATGCATACAAAGCTACTCGCTTTCTAGATGATCCCTCTAGAGGGAGGATTATACCAAATCTGTTTAGTCTAGTTACTTCGTCCCCTATTTCCACTCGCGGGATCCTGAGGAAAAGAATTTTGTTTCCACCGAGCTGAAACAATATGCCGATCGTTCTAGTAAACCAAAACCATCGTTTTCTAGCTATTTTGCTTCAATGTTTTCTTTACAACACAAAAATTAAAGATCTAGTTACGATTGGAAATAGATTTTTGTATCTTCATCCATAGATCCTTTACTCATACTCATTGAATTGGAAGATTTGATCCAATAAAAAAAATTTTGCTTCGCGACCCCATAATCCCATTTTTTTTTTATTCAATTTCGAATTGACCTTTGGATACAAATCGCGAGAATGTATATGATTCCTCAAATCAAATATGCTGTTGAGGGTAAAAGGATTAATCCTTTTTAAGAAATAAAGTTTTTGATCGGAATATGAAAAAACCGAAAGACCCCTTAACTATTTAAGTTGTTAATAGAACGAATCGCACTTTTACCACTAAACTATACCCGCTACATATTCATTATTGTATATGAATGGATCATTTGTCGAACAAAGGAATGAGACACTATAAAGATAGCATCAAAGAAATGATAGCGTTGACACTTCGTCCCACTGGGGACTTGAAAAAATGGGGTAAGAGCGGAAAGCTTATTTAAATAACATAAAAAACATAAAAAGAAAGTTCGATTATATATATGCTTTTCCTTTCCTTTGCGGGAAGTCATTACTAACAGTCTCGGATCAAAGGAGTTATTAAAGCTGGACCGTCAAAATGAGAAATTCCACCTTTCTTTTTCAACTTTCCTTTCAACTGACAGATCAGATCTTATGAATTCGGGTCAATTGGATCTCAAGTATTCAAATAAAGCCTGTCCCTTGAACAAGTAAATGAGTTATATTATAACTATACCATACTATAGTATTAATAATACTAAGAAATAGCACTTCTATCACAGGAATGGAAATTGCCCCTGTTCTTGTTTCAATAACAAGTATTTTTCATTTTATATCAAATCCTACATAATGAAATCGTTTGATCTATGAATAATTCATTAGAACAAAAGAAGTGATGTAATGGCCCGGCCAGTACTTTACTTAACCAGGCCGGGGTAATGAGCCTTTCTTACAAAATCAAAGAAGTGAAGTAAGGTATTTTTTCTATATCTATTCCATTGGTAAGTATCTGTTTCGAATCATTATCGAAATGGAATTACTGATCAAATTCGTAAATATCTTATCTAAGATGTTATCCATTTCGAATATATTGTTATCATTATGTTATTATATCATTATAATAAAGAAGGAAAACAAGAGTTTTTATCAACCTTTACTTCACGTGTTACATTACACAAAAAATTTCAATTTTCAATTGGGAGAGATGGCTGAGTGGACTAAAGCGGCAGATTGCTAATCTGTTGTACGAATTATTCGTACCGAGGGTTCGAATCCCTCTCTCTCCGCTCCCTCTGATCACTTCAGACTTTCTAATTTGAAAAAATGTCAATCCTTTTCCTTTTTCATCATAGATAAATTCCATACATAAAAAAAACTAAGAAAGAAAGTAAAGAAAAACGAAAAATATTTTTTTTTATTCCTCACGTCCAGGATTACGTCCCGGATCGTTAGATAAGAATCCAAAGATGAAGAGAGAAACAAAAAATATTACTACTGTGTAAACAAAGAGTTTGAGAGTAAGCATTGCACAATCTCCAAGATCTTTTTTTTTTTTAGGAAATGGATTACCTTTATTTATTACATACACTATTTTGGCATGACACCCCCAAAATGAAAAAAAAAGGGGGGGGATTTTCACGAATTTATTTGTAATAAGAAAGAAGGATCTAATTCCTTCATTACAAAAAATTTTTTGCCACATCCATTATTTGGTATTGTGGGGGACTTTATAAAGTCCTTATAAAGTCCTTGTTCACTGGAAGGTCAGAACGAGGAAATAAGTGGATCAAAATTTCTCATCGCGGTTAGGTTATTCAATATATAAGAATTTCTATTTTTGAATCGAGGGTTCAAAATGTAAGATTTCTCTGATCTTATCCATTTTTTTTCGAATAAATACTGAATTTCGCGGAATATGAAATATTTCATCGAAAACTTACAGCAGCTTGCCAAACAAAGGCTAAGAGAAAAAAGAATAAAGGTATGACAGGCATAATGTCTACGATTGGATTGAAAAAGGCATAAGCCTCAGGCAATTTGGCAAAGAAAAAACTATTCAAATCAAAGGTAAAATTAAAACAGATAGAGATGAAACTAAAGATATTAAGCATAACAAACATTTCGTTCTTGTAGATTAGAAAATTGGATTTTGATTGAGTTATTTTTATGAAGGAAAACTGTAAAAAAAAAAGGCAGGTAAAAAAGTCCTTCCTTTTCTTCGAACTCTCCCCAATCCAAAATCCTTCCTTTCATTCTCAAACGAGAATACAAGGAATTATAGTTTCATACAATATCTTAATTGAATTCTATGTAATGATCAATAATTTTTTTTCATATTTCTATGTGTTGAATCCTAGCAACAAAATATTTCATATTTTGGTTTGTATTGACGAATAACCAATACTAATATTAGTGTTTATTAGTGTCGAATATAAATCGAAATGGGGCGTGGCCAAGCGGTAAGGCAATGGGTTTTGGTCCCGTTACTCGGAGGTTCGAATCCTTCCGTCCCAGATTGTCTCTATCAGAAACAAAAGATTCTTCTCTTTAACAACTTTCTGTTTAATGTTGGATACAATGTGATCCAATCCTTTGTTTTTGATTCTAGGAATAATTCGGAGAATTCTATCTTTTCTTTCATAAGAAAACCTATGTTCCATATTCATGAAATGTGAATTCTCACGCGATGCGTTCATAATCGAAATGTGAAAGAAAGGGCTCTTTATTCCTTTCCCCAAAGAAAGTCTAAAGAAAATAAAGGGCGTATCTCAATTCCACATAAAATGTGGAAACTAAAGAGTACGTAGTTTTTGATACTAATTTTATCGTTCGTCTTAAAACTTCTAAAGCCGAGAAAGAACAAATAGGAAAAACAAATTGATCCAGATCTTATTTATTTTTTACTTCATATAATATAAAATAAACCTTGATACTCGAAGAAGTATGGGAAATCGATATTATATAGAAACTTCCGACCTTTTTGAGTCATCAGAATAGCTTATATTTGGTTAATAACTTATTTTGTTACGTGATTGGAAATCCACGTTCTTTTGAGATTTAGAATTTATTTGTTCGGGAAAAGGGGTCCTTTCCTAATTGCCCATCTCAAATAATCTGTTGAAAATGGAAATCAAATAATATTTAAGTAAACTCGTTTATTTGTCCTTTTTAGAAATCTGTTTCATTCATATGTATGATAGAATAGGGGGTTAGGTTAAATAAATGAACCCCTTTCTCTCTACGTATAAATATTTATATAAATATTTATACGTAGAGAGAAAGATAGAAAGTATAGATTATTATCTATCGGTTGAGCCAATAACTATTCATGATTCCATATTGAATCAATTACATACTGGTTCAAAATTTAATTCTAAATTAGAGGAATGTTATGGTAAAACTTCGTTTGAAACGATGTGGTAGAAAGCAACGTGCGACTTGAAGGACATGATCCACTGTGGATTTTTACGTCCACCATTTTCTATAGGAATGAAGATGCTCTTGACTCGACATAGTTTGTTCTGTTCCTGCTAAGAACCTAATTTGTATTGGGTTGGTAAATAAAAATAGTACATGATGGAGCTCGAGTAAAAAATCTTTATTCATTTATCGGGGGGCAAAATCTAGGGTTAGTAACAATGAATAAGTGAGACTAACTTTGTAAGTATATCCTCAATATCAATATATAAATTGAAAGGTTCAAATTAGAACAAGTTTGAATTCAAAATAAAGTCAAATTTGTCGGAATTTGGAAAACTTTTTCGATGTAAAGTGTATTACAAAGGAATCAATCCTTCATATTTCTTTTCCATAGAAATAAATAACAAAAGGTATGTTGCTGCCATTTTGAAAGAAGTAAGAATCACCGAAGTAATGTCTAAACCCAAGGATTTCACAAAACAAAGAGACAGGATTCCGGAACAAGGAAACGCAATTTTCATCAATTGTCTCAATAATTTTATTAGAATGAGGAAAAAAATAGATTCGAGATGATACAAACAAAAGAGGTTAGAGACGACTCAATAAATTTCTGAGGATTTCACTTTGAATTCTTTACGAATTATCCAACTTGAGTTATGAGTACAAATGATATTTCTTTTTTTTTTCTGTAAGTGTAGTGAAGAACAAAAAAATAACTAAAATCATAGTCTAATTCATGCTCTTATGTATCCATTTGCTATTATACACAGAAATTAGAATCATTTTTTCTCGAGCCGTATGAGGAGAAAACCTCCTATACGTTTCTAGGGGGGGCATTATTTATTTATATCTATCCCAATGAGCGATCTATCGAATCGTTGCAATTGATGTTCGATCCCGAAGAGAAGGAAGAGATCTTCGAAAAGTAGGTTTTTACGATCCGATACAGAATCAAACTTATTTAAATGTTCCCGCTATTCTATACTTCCTTGAAAAAGGCGCTCAACCTACAGGAACTGTTCATGATATTTTAAGGAAGGCAGAATTATTTCAAGAAAGAACTTCGAGTTAATTAAAGGAAAAAACAAAATGAATGAATAAAAAAGGGGGGTTAACTAGTATCTATTTTTTTGTAATTATTTACCCACAAGTTGCCCTTTTCTTGTTCTATTCATACTTCATCTTGAATATCTTCATTTTTTTTTTCTTTTTGTAGGGGAATCCGCCAACAAATAAGTAGTAAATCTTGTTTATTGGGCCTCTATTGATTGAATAAATCCGATATTTTTTCTCCACCTCACCTCGTCTTTATTTTTCATCTAAATTTCTTTTTTATGTTGTGCCAATCCAACACAAGTCTTTATTTGATTTCCTTATTAATTTGTTTTCTCAACATTCCATTTATATTGACAATGGTGTATCGAAGAAATATAATTTGATCGATCGTAGATAAATGGATCCGTTTACCCCGATCCCTATTGCTTTTTTCTTCACTTTAGTCAAGGGGTTTTTGTCGGATTTATTTTTATACAAGACGCGTTTTCTTAACGAAAAAAGCGGCCTGTCAATTTTGATATTTCTATTCCGTTGTTTTTTAAATTGACCTTCAAATATTTATTTTCGATTTCTTGTTAGTTCAATGTTTTGATGGAGTGGTGTAGTGCAATTCAATTGATTTTTTTTGATCATCTCTACATATCATATTTCTTTGGGTTGCTAACTCAACGGTAGAGTACTCGGCTTTTAAGTGCGACTATGATCTTTTACACATTTTTGGATGAAGCAACGAATTCGTCCAGACTATTGGTAGAGTCTATAAGACCGCGACTGATCCTGAAAGGTGATGAATGGAAAAAACAGCATGTCGTAATAATAAGAAAAAAATCGAATTTTTTATTTCGTATATTCTTCTTTTTTAGTAGTAGAATTTAGATAGAATTTGGAGTTTATCCTTATCGGATCATTACAAAATTTTGTTTTGATTTGTGTGGAAGAGGACAAAAGAAATTAACATACATTTATAGTTGGGTCTAGTGAATAAATGGATAGAACCTCTTGGTTCCAATTCTGGTAAAAAAAAGCAACGAGCTAATATTCTTAATTTGAATAATTACCCGATCTAATTAGATGTTAAAAATAAATTAGTGCCTGGTGGGGGAAGGGGTTCTCTTGTGAGTGGACCGTCGATTCTTTTTCTTTAAAAAAAGATCCTAACTATTCCATATTATCGATTGGAGACAGATGTGTAGAAGAAACAGTATACTGATAAAAAAATTTGTTCCAAAATCAAAAGAGCGATTAGGTTGCAAAAATAAAGGATTTTGGACCCTCTTGTAATTATAACGAAGATAAACCACTCGGTTGGATAGAAGAAGAGAGGAAAAAGATCTGTTGAGTGGACTCCTCGTTTCCGGGGGTATATATTTTTTTCTTACTATATACATAATAGATACCCTGTTTTGACCATATTGCACTATGTATTATTTGATAACCTAAGAAATCTTCCTGCTTATAGTTCAAGTAGAAATGTAACTAAATGGAAAAATTACAAGGATATTTAGAAAAGGGTAGATCTAGGCAACAACCCCTCCTATATCCGCTTCTCTTTCAGGAGTATATTTATGCACTTGCTCATGATCGTGGTTTAAAAGGTTCCCTTTTTTACGAACCTACGGAAGTTTTTGGTTATGACAGCAAATCCAGTTTAGCGCTTGTGAAACGTTTAATTATTCGAATCTATCAACAGAATTTTTTTCTTTTCGTGGTTAATGATTCTAACAAAAATCGATTCGTTAGTCACCACCACAACAATTTTTGTTATTCCCATTTTTATTCTCAAGTGATATCAGAAGGTTTTGCAATTCTTGTAGAAATTCCATTCTCGCTGCGATTAGTATCTTATTTCGAAAAAAAAGAAATACCAAAATCTCATAATTTACGCTCTATTCATTCCATTTTTCCTTTTTTAGAGGACAAATTATTACATTCAAATTATGTATCAGATATATTAATACCCCATCCCATCCATATGGAAATCTTGGTTCAAATCCTTCAATGCTGGATTCAAGATGTTCCCCTTTTGCATTTCTTGCGATTCTTTCTTCATAAATATCATAATTGGAATAGTTTTCTCATTACTCCAAAGAAATCTATTTATGTTTTTTCAAAAGAAAATAAAAGACTATTTCGGTTCCTATACAATTCTTATGTATCTGAATGTGAATTTTTATTAGTTTTTCTTCGTAAACAATCTTCTTATTTACCATTA